ATTAATTAACGATAAAATTTCATCTTAATTTTAAACAACATACTTAAAATAATAAACCCAAACAATAACATAAGACACAAAAAAACATAAAATTTACCTTCCATATAGGTACATAAATAATAACTATAATCCACCCTCACTATATTAAAAACAAAAAACAAACAAAAAATACTAACAACAAATAAAACAATCAACTTAAACCTATTAAACCTATAACAAATAACAAAACTATCATTAGGTTTAAAAATAGATACAAATATAAATAATATGTAAACTCCACCAATATACACCAAACATAACAACAAGGAATATCAACTAAAACCATATAAAATATAACAAATCAAACCACCTATCAAAGAATTCAAAACTAACAACATACAATAATACAAACAATGACCACTAAAAGAAAATAAAAATAACACAAACAAATAAAAAGAAAAAAAAATCTCTAACAACATAATATTTGTTTAGTCCTAAACAACTATCTTTAACACGAAAAGCTAAAATAATAAATTATACTAAAACAAAACCTTACTTTACAACATCAACCACCTCAATCATCACAGGCATAACACTATGATTAACACCACATAACTCAGTACAATATCCTAAAAACACCCCATGTTGAGAAGGACAAAAAAACAAATGATTCAAACGACCAGGAATAGCATCCATCTTTAAATTTAAAGATGGAACAGAAAAAGAATGAATAACATCAGCTGATGTCACTACTAAATGATATGGAGTACCGTAAATCATAGTCATAGGCTTATCTACAATAAAACAATCATTTAACCTATAGGAATCATAACAACCATTAGGATACTCATACGATCAATACCATTGATGCCCAACAATCTTTATAGTTTGGCTAGAATAACAATCTAAATCACCAGTAATAAATTTTACTTTTAAAGCACACAAAACCAACACAACCATAGTAGGAACTATAGTCCAAAGCAACTCAACAAATTGATTATCACTACCAAATTTAACACTACCCTTACCTATAAATACTTTCCAAAATAACATTAAATATACAAAACATAATATAAACATACAAACAGCAATAATATAACAAACAATATCATAATACAACAAAGACAATTTCATTAAAATTAACTAATCTAATTAATAACTAACTTCAAATTCATTTAAAGTTACCTTGTTACGACTTACCTCAATAAAAATCGAGGGTGACGGGCGGTGTGTACATGAGCTAAACTATATTCACATCTACAAATTAATTAAATATTACTATTAAGTCCTAAATTAATTAATATTTCAACCAACATATTATTAAAGTAACGCATGAATACTTTTATAAGCAGCACATAGACTTGACTTAAATAAATATACACAAACTTAAACCATTAAGCAATAATATTAAATCAGATATACACCAACATAATAAAAGTAAAATAATAGGCGGAACATCCTTTACACCACACCTTCCCCTAAAAAGAATCACTCACTGCCAAACCATTTTAGTTATAAAACTAAGATAATAAATACAAAATATATTAATGGGGTATCTAATCCCTGTCACCAAAATATATCTTACATACATTTAATCACCCAAAATACAAATAAAAAAATTTAACCTAATATTAAATATTGATAAATAAACTAAATCTATAAAAAAACAAAGAAAACAGAATAACCGCAGATGCTGGCACTGTGTCCTATCCCCTTTATAAATGACTTATCCTTATAAAACATTAATTTTAACAAAAAACTAACTGCTAAATAAAATTAACTAAACACATAAAATAATAAAAAAAAATTTTTTTATGCAGTAAATAAATCATAATATTTCTTATTGCCACAGTTAAACAAATAAAGTATGGAACTCCCAAAAAAATTCTAAACAGCTTTTGCAAAGCTACTACATTTCATACTTAATAAAAAAATCTACTGTCCTTTCGTACTAATAAATTTCCATAATAGATAAGAACCGACCTGACTCACGCCGGTCTTAACTCAACTCATGAAGGTTATAAAGGTCGAACAGACCAAAAACTTAAACTACTGCACTTAAATCTTTAACCTAAGTCAACATCGAGGTGGCAATCAATTAATTCGATAAGATCTCTAATTAATTATTACACTGTTATCCCTGGGGTAACTTAACCCAATAAACTTTTCTAAGGGTCATAATTTTAATAAAAAAATAAAATTTTCCCCAAACAAAAATAAAAGATCCCAGGGTCTTTCCGTCTAATTAAATAAATAAAGGATTCTAAACCCTTATAATCAATTTCAAAAAAATACCAAATATTCAAATCTCTCACGTCAAACCATTCAAACAAGCCTCCATTTAAAAGGCAATTAATTATGCTACCTTCGCACAGTCAATATACTGCGGCTATTTATAAAAACACTGAGCAGGCACTACTAACTAAATTTAAAGTTAGAAATGTTTTTAATAAACAGACGGAAAGACCCTGAGAAATAATTAGTATAATACAATTACTTATTTACTAATACATACAAACCAAATATTAACAACAAGTTACCAATATATTTAATTATAAAAAACACTTATATTAAATTTATAACAAACTCACAAACATAAGGTACCTTTAACCTAATATTAATAAATACAAATAACAAATATAAAACTATATCAAACCTCATAGCTTAATATATAACTAAAAATTATAAAGTAACTAAATAGATATAATGCTCAACGAATAATTTATCACACCATAAAATTAATTTAACTTATTTTACACAAATAAAACAAATTTCCAAACAATTAATTTTAAGATCTAAGCATTTCGATTTAAAAAATAATTTAAAAAAATCAAGCAAGCATGATGCAAAAGGCACATAAACCCAAAAATCCATAACGATAATTTATAAATTAAGGTAAATGATAAAAATCATCATAGATTTACAAAATCTACATTTTTAATTAAACTAAAAAACCATTAGCAAAAATATAAGTACAATCATCAACCCAACGCATATAATAAACACCATAAGTATAATCTATATTATACTGATAACAAAAATAATCATTATGAGCTGCCACCGGACTCATAAATAAACCAACTAAACAAGACGAAGAACCATATGAACCTAAAACCTCATTACGACTAACTATAGATTCCCAAAGAATAAAAATAAAAAATAATCCACTAAAAGCAGATATAAATGAACCAACAGTACATATCATTTTAACCCAATTATAACTACACTCATATATACAAACACGACGTGGTAAACCACATAAACCAAAATAATGCATAGGAAAAAAACATAAATTAAACCCGATTTTAGATATAATACATTGACATTGTAATAAACACTTATTCAAACTTAAACCAGTGATCAAAGGTCATCATCATATAAACATAATTATTATACTAATATAAGACCCCAACGACATAACATAATGAAAATGAGCAACAACAAATCAAGTATCATGAAGAACTTTATCCAAAACACATGCAGATAACACTATACCAGTAACACCACCAAAAGTAAACAAAATAATAAAAGAAACAATTCACCATAATACAGGATCACTCTTATTCACACGAGATTTTAAAAGCATATATAATCAAGTAAAAACCTTTATACCCGTAGGAACACCTATTATCATAGTAACTGAACTGAAAAAAACAGCAGTCTTAACATCTAATCCAACAGTAAACATATGATGACCCCACACACTACTACCCAAACAAACTATAGAAAACATAGCAAATAATAAACCATAAAAACCAAAAGAATCATAATTCATACTTATATTTAGACAAATATGTCTAATTATACCAAAACCAGGTAAAATTAACACATAAACTTCTGGATGACCAAAAAATCAAAACATATGTTGAAATAAAACAGGATCACCACCACCTAACGGATCAAAAAATGCAGAACTAAATTTACGATCAAATAAAAGCATAGTAATAGCAGCCGCTAATACAGGTAAAGTAACAATAAGTAACACTGACGTAAATAGATAAGATCAAAGAACTATAGAGGTTCGAGAAAATATATTAGTCATAAACACAGTATACAAAGTACATATAAAATTTATTGATCTAAATATACTAGACAATCCAGCCAAATGTAAAGAAAACATCAAAAAATCAATACCAATACTACCAGAAAAAATAGAAGAAGATAATGGAGGATAAAATGTTCATCCTATACCAGCACCTAAATTCATACTAATTAATAAAAAAAATAAAGACGGAATTAATAACCAAGCACTTAAAGCATTTAACCGAGGTAAATTTAAATCAGATAAACCACTAATCAAAGGAATTAAATAATTACCAAACCCACCTATTAATATAGGCATCAAGAAAAAAAAAATCATCAATATACCATGATTAGTAATCAAAAATTTATAACAATCAAGAGAAACCACATTAAAATAAGGCTCCAAAAATTTTATACGAATCAATAAACTAAATCTTAAACCTACAAAACCAGACCATAAACCAATTAAAGTATAAATTACACCAACCCGCTTATGGTCTAAAGTAAACAACCAACCAATTAACATATTAAAAGTCATAATCATAAGATGGAATAAAACCTCTAAATGTTTTGAAAACATACAGTCTAAATTAACTTAATCTTATAAAAAGAGAAAGTCAAACTAAATTGACCAAAAATTATTAGCAGTAACTTTACACATTTCTCTAATAAGATCAACAAACATAACCAAATAATAATTCTACAAGATAACCAAATAACAAAATCAACAAAAAAAAATAATAATAAAAAAATTTACAAAATAACAATCCCTGAGTAGGCATTTTTAATAATAAAGAAATCTCTAAATCAAATATAACAAATAAAACTAACAAAAAAAAATAAGTATAACTAAAACAATTTAAATTTAATACACTAGAAAAAAACCCACATTCATACGATCTACCTCAACTTAACCCAATATCCGATAAACTATTTAACACCATAGAAGTAAAAAAATAAATTACAACAAACAATATTAAAAATACTAACATAACATAAAACAAACCTAACACTACCAAACCCATGGTGATATACACATTACTGAAGTAAGAATTCAGCTCTTTACCTTTAGAATACATGAATAAATATTAACGGAATAATAAATTCACCATTCACTATATCAAAGTGACCTGCAAATGCAGCCCTATTAATCAAATCTCTCATTAAGAGACCAAAGATCCCCAAAACCTACATTCTTAATTAAACTAAGATAAGAAATATAATTAATCGACTATAATGGAATAACAACCATTTCCTGAAGTTAACAGCATCACGATTTAAATAATCTATATAGACTAAATTAATTAACAATAATAAATAAACTCAAAATTAATAAACATAAAACAACATTCCAAAAAAAATTAACAAAAAAATCATAACGAATACGAGGTAAAGTAGCACGAGATCACATAAAAAAAACTAAACAAAAAAATAAATAAATACTACCTAATAAACCACCACCAAATAATAAAACCATACCTAATCAAGAAAATATAAACATTATTATATACTCACAAGCAAATAAACAAGTAAAATATATACAACTATACTCTACTTTAAACCCACTAACTAACTCACTTTCAGCCTCACCATAATCAAATGGACTACGTTTAGTCTCACACAATATACAAACTAAATACAAAATAACAACTAAAGGAAACAACAAAACCAATAATCAATCTCTACTATAAATATCCATCATATTATAACTATCAAAACTTAAAGCAGAAAATACTATAATACACATAAAACAAGCCTCAAACCTAACAGAACTAAAAGCACAACGAATAGAACTTAAAAATGAATAACTCCTATACCTACCTCAACCAACACATAAAATAGAATATCTACAAAGACTGGAAATAACTAAAACCCACAACAAAGAAAAACTTTTAAAATTAAATCTATAGTATCCACCATATAAAAAAGAATAAGATAAAACTAAAATTATTAATAAAAAAACCCCTAAAAAACCAAACTCTCTACGTAAATTAAAACCACTACTCTTAAACTTAACAATCAACTTCAATAAATCAGAAAAACTCTGAAATAAACCAATTATTCCAACCTTATTAGGACCCTTACGAAACTGAGAATAACCTAAAACCTTACGTTCCCCTAAAATAAAAAAGGCTATAATTAATAAAGAAATTAACAAACCAGTAAATCCAGAAATTAACCCAAAAATAATCATTACACTAGTAATTTAGTTCAGCAACTATCCATGACTAGACAAATCATTATTTTAATTAAACTAAAATTACCAACAAAAGAACAAACATCCATCTTCAGAATGCAAATCTGATATTTTTTGATTAAACTATCTCATTAATAGTAAAACTCATACTAAGTTCATTTGTGTGTAAAACAAATATTTTATATAAACTACATTACTTACTATAAACTATAATCAATTTTTAAATATACAAGAATACAAATAATCTCTAGCTAACTTATAAAGAAAAAACTGTTCAGAAAATCTATATATACTTCATATTAATAATATATAAATAGAAGAATAAATAATACCTATACAAACACCTAACTTATAAAACAAAGGTACAGAAACTGGTGTAACCAATAATAAAAAACAAAAAAATCAAAAATAATAACTCCTAAAATCACTTAAATCAGAAATAATTCTTAAATAAAATACAGTCAAAGATGACCAAAAAAAATAATACCAATAAATAAAAAAACAAATCTCAATACTTCTACTAAAACAAGCAACCATCAAAGTACCAACTGAAGATAAAGATATATGACACCATACATACTCCCATCTATAACTAAAAAATCATATCAAAAAGCAACAAACAAAAATAGTAAAAAAACAATCTATAAAAACAAAATTAACATTACTAATTTCATATAAAAAACAAAAAAATATAACCGGAAACTTCATTACAACACTTAACAAAAATATAAAAATTCATTTACTAACTGAAAATACACGATAAACCCAAAACATAAAAGGAAATAAACCAAACTTTATAGAAAAACCAAAAAATATAAAATAATATAATCCACTAATCATAATACCAGAAACTAACAACACAGAAGATAAACCAGACATAACTATATAACATAATATAGAATTATAAAATTTACAATATTTATAACTTAAATTACAAAAAAAAGATGGAATTAAAGATAAACTTCCCAATTCTAAAAAAACCCAAAAACCTAATAATCTATCAACTAAACAACACATAAAAGAAAAGAATATAGAAAAAATAAAAGAAAAAACAACAATGTTATTAAATTTAAAACGAATAATAATCATATATACTTAATGATCAACAGAAAAATCCAAAATACTAATCACAATATATCAATGAATCAAAGCAACAAAAACTTCATAAAAAAATAATATAAATAATAATACAATTCAAAAACCATTAAACATTCTTAACCTACCTAAAGCAACAGCACCAAAACATCCCAAACTTATATTAATAAAAGGACGTAAAATAAGTACTAAAGGACGAATGACATAACTTATAGTTTCAGCCATACAAACTAAAAAACATATATAAACTGGTGTTCCTACGGGTATAAAAGAACTAAAAAATAAATTAACATCATCAAAAATACGAGAAAAAAACAAAGAAATAAAAGAACAAAATACGAATAAAATTAACAAAACTATAAATATATAAGGACTATAACAATAAGGAACTCGATAACAAATAAATATAAATACCACAAAAAATAAGACATTAGAATAATAATTTAACTTAACAAAAAATATATTACTTAAATATAAAATAATAGAACTTAAATCTTTAACCAACATACACATTTCAACTAGACATTATATAAATGTATAAAGGAGACATGAACCCCACAGTTTATTTAACTTACCAGTCTCTCTAATAAAATTATCTCCAACGCTTCAAATTGACGCTTTTATAATTTAAGCTAAGAGAAATTTTAATGGATATCTAATCACCTTTACATCCAAAATGTAAAATGCACAAATCACCTCATTAAACAAAACTAAAAAACTAAAAATCCTAAATAACACCAAAAACAACAAAAAAACAAAAAATAAAATTGAGGATAAAAACTTACATTGACATTTTCATAAAACTCTCTACGCACTAATAAATGACCACATAAAATTAAAGGAATCAATCCACCTAAAAATAAATACAAAAACCAAAACAAAATCAACACAAATAACCCAGAACTGTAAATAACTAAATTTACTTCACAAAAAAACTGAATAGAAGTAGGAAAAGAACATAAACTCAATAATCTAAAAATCACTACTAACATTAAACTTAATCCATTAACACTAGACTTAACTAATATCCAATTTCGAGTATTAGAAACATCATAGAAACACCATAATAAACAAAAAACAATACCAGCCCTTAACCCATGACCCATACAATAAAAAAAAGAAAACCTCAAACTAGACCAATCTCTAATAAAAAAACATAAAAAGGGAACAACTATATGCGACAAACTTAAAAAAGCTAACCAACGCTTACCATCTAATTCTTTACAAGAAACAATCAAAAAAAATATACATATCACACAACATACAAATAAATATCACAAAAAATTTAAATTAAAAATAAAATTAGAACAACGATAAACCCCTAATAAACCAAGCTTCATTATATAACCACTTAAAAAAATAGATACTATACTAGTAGCTTCAGCATGAACTATAGGCAACCAAGTATGAAATGGAACTAAAGGAACCTTAGTAAAAAAAACAAAAGATAATAAATAATAAACTATCAAAGATACATCAACTTTCATAAACCAATCAGAAAAGAAAAATGAATTTTTAATATAAGATAAATAAAACAAAATTAAAACTAAAGGCAAACTAGTAACTAATAAATATCCACAAAAATATCAACCAGCCAAAAACCGTTCAGAATAACTAGAATCACTAAAAATCAAATACAACAAAGGTAACATAGACAACTCATAAAAACACCAAAAAAATATACAATGATTAACACAAAAACTCAACGAAGTAAATAATAATCTAATAAACAAATAAAATCGAACATTTAATCTCAATAAATTATAAAACATAACATTACTATATAACCCCAAAAATAAAACTAATAAAAATAAATAAAAAAATATAGAATCAAATACAAAAAATTTTTTAAAAACTACACTATTAATAATTTTAAAACAATTAACACCTGACCTAAAAAATAACAACACAATAAATAACAACAAAAACACTAAAAACCAACTAATTCTAAAGAAGATGAACATTCTCATACACGAGTTAATACAACTAAACCTATAATTACCTCTACAGTAGAAATAATCATCAATACTATAAATATAATATGATTATCATTAACAGAAACTATCAAACAAAATAATAAAAGCAATACATTAAAATTCTCTAATATAATTAATCTATTTAAAAAACGAGTAATAGATAAAAAAAAACTAACCATTATTACAGAACTAAATGTTAAAAATAAAGTAATCATAACACCACAATAAAAACTAAAAGATCTTATAAATAAATAATAATAAAACCAAAAGAATACTAAAAACTTGACCAATAAATAAATAAGGATACTCAGGATGACATTTACCTAAATAAGTTAATGAAACAAATAAACTTAACATAGATCAAAAAATAAATTGACGATCAAATTTATAAACACTAGAACCACTAGTGCTAGGAACTCACAAAAAAAATAAAAAAGATAAAATCAATACAATACCACCTATCTTAGAACCTATACATCGCAACATAGTATAAAATGCCAAAAAATACCACTCTGGCTTAATAGAAACAGGAGTTCTTAAAGAATCAGCTTCTAAATAAGATTCTATATCAACCAACATATCCGGATTAAGAAATAATCACAAAATAGCTATACTACTAGACATCATAAACAAAAAAAAATCCTTAATTGAAAAATAAGAATGAAAATAAATTACATCACCACAATAATAAAAAGAATATAAAGGTTTACTACTACCCTTCTTATGTAAATAATACATATGAACAATCATTAACCCTAAAATAATAAATCCAAGCCATATATGAACAGATAAAACACGAATTAAAGTAATACCAGAAACAGAAAAACCACCAACTACATATTTGTACAAGATACTACCAAAAATCGGTAGACTCTCTACAATTGAAGTCAAAACAGTAGCAGCTCAATACGACATTTGATGCCAAGGTAATATATAACCAGTAAACGCTTCACCCATTAATAACAAATATAATAAAAACCCAACTTTTCACACACCCTTATTATTATATCCAGAATAATACAATGAACGGACTATATGAATAAATAACAACATAAACAATAAATTAACACCAATAATATGTCAATAACGTAAACATCAAGTAAAAAAAGAATCATTAGATAATTTCATAACTATAAAAAAACTACTCTTAAAATCACTAATATAAATAAAAGATAATATAACACCAGTCAATATTTGAATAATCATAAACATTGAAAGAACAAATCCAATACTTCAAAAATAACTAACAGAATAATTAATAGGCAAATCAATCAAATTACGACGAAATAACACAACCATATCTTTACTAATACAAATTAATCATAAGTATTCAATAGAACCACAATCTACTAGTTTACATAACCTATTAGTAACTAACAAACATAAACAATAGTATAAACAAATAACCAAACATAATCAACAAAATGTCAATATCAAGTTAACACAGTACAATGATATATCCTAAACTCACTACTTCCTACACATAACATAACTACCATTCCTATAACACCCAACAAAACATGACTAAAATGCAATCCAACAGTACAAAATCTACTGGAATAAAACCTAGAATCAAAGATTTTAACATCAATTTCACAAAATTCAAAAACTTGCAAACAAACAAAAAATAAACCTAATAAAATAGTTAAAAATAAAAAAAAATCACAATACTTTCAACCTAATAAATGATGAAATGCTGTTATAGTTATACTAGAACCCAACAACACAAAACAACCTATAAAAGGTATCTCTAAAGAACTAGACAATTTACTATAAGATCAAGAATCAAAAATCAAACAACATAATAAAAAACTACCAAAAACCATAACTTCACTAAATACAAATAATCAAAAAGCAGATTCATAATGAAACATACCCTTTAACCCATCACCTACAAAAATAAATATTAAAAAAATAACACAAATAAAAAAAATAAAAAAATATAAAATATTCCATAAAAATAAACCAACTAAAAAAAAACCAACAAAAGAAGCTCCAAACACAGGTAATATAGACACTTTTATGTTATCTAAATAAATATAGATCATTTCTTTGGAAAAGAAAAATAATTAAAATTATACTAATAACATTACTATATAATATATAATGAATAGGTATAATAAAACACTAATACCTATTCATTATATATTATATAGTATAATATCATATACACTATATATAGAGAGATGTGATTATCATCACATCTCTCTATATATAGTGTATATAATATGGGGGGGGGTCCCCCCATATTATATATGTTAATATAATATATTAATATTATTAAATTTTACCAAATAAACAACAAGCAAAAAATTAGGAAAAACAAAATCATAATTATATTCAATAGATATAAATTAAAAAACTTTATTATTCTAGAAATACCTAAACCGGAAAATAGATACAGAATAAATTTATCTCAACGAAATAAAAATACCCTCAACAAATTAAGTAAACTATAAAATCACAAATAAAATAACTCAACTAAATTATCACATCCAAATAATCTCCTCCTCCAATTACTTATAATTACACTATCATATATCTTAATACATAAATAAATAGAAAAAATCTGAAATAACAACAAGATTAAACTATAAAATTTAGAAACTAACACAATTTCATCTAATAAAAAAAACAAATAATATTTTACAAACAATCATAAAACAACCATAAATCTAGAATTAAAAAAATATAGAACTCCAAATTTAGATCTACACTTTACATTAATTAAAATCTTACATAAACGAAAAGAATATAAATATGATAAAAACATACATAAACATATTAATAATTTAACAAATAATTTAACAACATTAACAAACATAGACAATAAAAAATGCTTAGTAAAAAATACACCAATATAAGGAACACCAGATAAACCTAAAATTACCATAAATGAACCTAAAATATTTCAATTACCATATAACTTAGAATTATAAACACAATTACTTGCTTGCGAACCACCTCTACCACTCATCACATCACCTATTAACATAAACAACATACACTTAGAAACACCATGACTTAATAATTGAAATAACGATAAAGTAAAATCACCATAAATTAAGTATAAAACACATCAAGAAATATTATTACAAGTTGACAAAGCTATAATCTTCTTCAAATCTGTGAAAAACAATCTACTAACTCCAGTAACAATTATAGTTAAAATAAGAAGACAAGACAAATAAAAACACTGTTCAAAAAACATAACATAATCATAACGCATAGCAAACCAAACACCAGCAGCCACTAATGTAGAAGAATGTACTAACGAACTAACTGGAGTAGGAGCGCGCATAGCCTCTAATAATCACCTAATAAAAGGAAAACCAGCACTCTTAGTAAATATTATAAAAAAAAAGATAACCATGCATATAAATCCACTATTGTATAAATAACAATTTAATCCTATTAATAAAAATAAACAAACATCACCAAAACGAGAAGACACTAAAGTTATCACAGAAGAACGTAAACTCAAATAACTATCATAAAATAAAATCAAAAAAAATCTAACTACACCTAAATACTCTCAAAATATTAAAGTAAACAAAAAATCACCAGTAGATACTAAAACACACATTACCCTAACAAACAACAATATAATCTTACCTAACTGGTATCCTATATATTCACCAGAAAAATAATGTATATTATAATAATACACATATATATAACATACAACCAACATTAATAATATACAAAAAGTAACTCTATCAAAATCAAATCTTATTAATCATTTACAATTAAAAAATGATAAATAATTATATTTAATAACAAAAGTAAAATTATATATAATAGAAAAAAATATCAACATGCATAATAATACACTAACCAATAACACTATAACCATAAAACATAAGGTAAAATTTACCATTCTTATGGCCGTAACATAAGCTATTTTATATGTTTAACCAGTAGCTAGGATATAAAAATCCATAATTAATGCTTAAAACTAACTCATTTAATTCTGACATAACTACTAACCCATGTTGCTAATAAAAGCAATATATATGATTTCAAATCAAACATTATCATAAGTTACGGTATCTCTTCCTTTAAAATTTAAATAGAAAGACTTAAAGTCATTAATTAAACCTAAATTAACCCCATTAAATTTTCTGGCATTTCTACAAATATAAAATTTAAATTTTAAAGGAAGAGATACCGTGTAAATTTTTACAATTTACACGGTATCTCTTCCTAGTTGACAAAAGTCTTAAAAGAGTTTACAACCCTCCACATTAAATATGTTAAACTAGA